CTACTTTAAAAGTAATATTTATAAAAGGAGGGAATTCTGATATATATGGAAAACTAGAAACTAAGAATAGTAATCTTTGACGAACGGGATGCAAAATCATTATTTTTGCAACACAAGAAAGGGTTGTAAAAATTCCTTTTCTTGTGTCGAAGACTCGGAAGACGAAAAATACCCCTTTTATTTCTTCTCCACGATGAGCCGTTCTTCTATTTCCCGGTTATTTCTATCTAGCTGAGTTTGATTCTATTAGAATCAATAATTTTTGATGTATTTTATGATATTTAAATTTGGCAAGACTAAGATAGTCACACCACTCCTACTTGGATAAAAAAAAGAAAGACTAAAGTTAAATAGTCTTTCTTCTTTCTTCACAATTTACATACTATGACTAAGAATGCAGTAAAATAAATTTCCAGCATCTCCTAGAAAAACAGTATAAAAAGCTAAAATATTTTTCTTCTATTATATATAATCACTAACCTTTTTTTTTAACTTGATGTTGAGAAATCCGCAAGTCTAGAAATTCATTTCCGACAATTGAACCTTCTCAAACTGTTTCTTTTTAAGAACCAAAAATATTTGGGCCAAAACAACAGATGCTAAGAAGAATAAAAGCCCTTGGATACGTAATGGATCTTGAAGTACTATTTCTGCATCTCCCTGACCAAATCCACCCACATTAGGATTACTTGTTAATGGTTGATCAAATTTGATAGACTCGCCCTCTGAAACAAGAAGTTCTGGTCCTGGAGGGATAATATCAACCACTTGACGACCATCTGCTGCATCTACTATGGATATTTCATATCCACCTTTTTCTTTTCGTACGATTTTGCTTACTATACCTGCTGCTGTAGCATTATAAACTGTATTGTTACTCTTACTTCCGTCGGGATAAATCTGACCCCTTCCCCTGTTTCCACCTACGTATATAGGATATTTTAAGAAGTGAACATCTTTCTTAGTAGCGGGATCGGGTGAAAGAATAGGAAAAGTGATTTCAATATATTTCTGACCAGGAACAGGCCCTATCACAAGAATATTTTTTTTATCAGGGCGATAGCTCTGAAAAGACAGATTACCCATTTTTTCTTTTATCTCAGGGGAAATACGATCAGGAGGAGCTAATTCAAAACTCTCAGGTAAAATAAGAACAGCCCCCACATTCAAACCCCCCTTTTTACCATTAGCAAGAACTTGTTTCAATTGCATATCATAAGGAATTCGAACAACGGCTTCAAATACAGTATCAGGAAGTACTACTTGTGGAACTTCAATATCCACGGGCTTATTAGCTAAATGACAATTGGCGCATACAATACGCCCAGTCGCTTCTCGTGGATTTTCATAACCCTGCTGTGCAAAAATGGGATATGCACTTGAAATAGATGCCCCAGTTATGATATATATCATGAGTGATACAGAAACGGATCGAGTAATCTGTTTCTTTATCCAAGAAAAAGTATTTTTAGTTGGCATGGTACACTTATGGATCCCAAAAATTTCTACAATAAAATGGGTAGATCACTAATATAGTTCTCTATCCACAATTATGCTATTTAATTTAATGGAAAAATTTTACTCTAATAATATAGAAAAAATCCCTGGGATCATTACAAATAGAAAGAATAAGTACGATTTTAAAAGTTTTGCTTATGTATAGTCACAAAAATGATCTACTCATTTGTCAATCATTCATTGAATGATAAATCACTACAAGTGATGGGGATATGCGATTTAAATAACGGAAAATCCAATATTTAAAAATTGTATCTAGAATTACTGGAAAGGTGGAAACAAGACCAGATATAATTTGATCGTTATGAACAAATACAAAATCTTTGTATACAGAACCGATCATTAGTTCCCACCCATGGGGCGAATGGAATCCGATGCATAAATCAGTTAATAAAAGAATAGAAAAAGCTTTTATTGTATCACTTAAGTTATATATGAATTCTTGTGCCCAAGAGTTAAGAATAACAAGTTCTTGATTACCCAGAATAGAATAACCACTTAGAAAAATGAAACATATTATATTTGTCGAGAAGTGCAAAATCGTATGCATATGATCTTCGTTGTATATCTTCATTAATTGGATCGTTTCTTTGTGGATTCCTATATGAAACTTTTGTAAATGTGTCTCTAAGTATTCCTTAATCATTTCCTCTAAGAGAAGGAGTTCCTCTAATTCTATGAATTTTTCTAGAATATTATTTTCCTGAATATCATTCAAAAAAGGTTCGGATTGTATAGTATTCAACCAATTAGTAACCCAAGATTCCAAACTTTTATTAAATGAGAAAGAAATCCACCAGGGCAAAAATACTATAGATGTAAGATAGAGGAAAGGGTTAAATGTTTTCTTTTTTGCCATTTTTTCATTTGTGAATTGTTAATGAACCCACTTTATTCGCCGATTCCATGTGATCCAAAATTTTTATCAAGCATGAGTCCTCTTCTAGGGTATCCATTTTTTTTTTTGATTTCCTGGTTAGTCCTTGAGTCTAAAAATAAAAAAGAAATAGAATAAAAATCCACTAAAGAAATAAACAAAAAAGAAATAATAAAAAATATTATTTCCCAATATCTAAAATTTAAAAAAGTATTTCCTTTTGAAAAATGCTCGAACAAATCACTTCAAGTAATGAAATATTATTCATATTTTGAGACGAAAGAAAAGCATCCTTTTTCTATCAAAATATTGAATATAAAAAAAAATTTCATTGACTAGCCATAAGTGCGAAATAGAAAAATGGAGTGAATTTTGGAAGAATATTGTAATGATCAAAAGATAGTGGTAAAACAAGACAGAAAAAAGAAATTACAAAGTTATAAGATATTCAATTGTTTAGTCATTAAAGAGCACAAAATAAAAAAAGAAAAAGAAAGTTTGATTGACAAAAAAATGAAAAATTTACAAGATCTATCTGGATCTAAAGTATCAAGTCCAACATTTGTTGGACTTCAAATTAAAACTCAAAAGCAAAGGAAAAATTCCTTATTTCAAAATGTTTTGATAGATCGTATGACTCTATTAGTTTGGTTTCTTACTCGTTTTGTTACTGAATTGAATTCAATCGATTTCCCTACACATAAAGGAAAAGACCACTAAAATTATTTTGTTTTATGACTATTCCATATGCGTTTTCTTTATATCGAGTGATCATTTTGAATAAATTTCAGTTATAGAGAAAGGAGATTCTTGGGTTTTGTCTCTCCTGCTAAGAAAGAATTTATTCTTTAGTTTCTTTTTCAAAATACTTCAATTGGTACACGCAAGAAATAGGCTAATTCAGCAGCTTTTTCTTCAATTTCTCGTGGAGTCAAACTCTCATCAGTACGAGTCAAAGGAATGGCCCCTTGGCCTCTGATTTCCATATAAAGAACCCGACGGGCATAAATACCCTCTTTAACTTCTATTCGGACGGACTGAATATCTTTTATAAGAAATCGGAGGAAGATGCGACGATTTTTTCCAGGAAATCCCCAACGAAAAATAGACACTATTCCTTCTTTTTTATCGAATCGATCATAACCACTACCTACATTCCAGGAAATTGTGCACCACAAATAGGAACTAATAAAAAGACCCGCGATCCCATAGAAACACATTATGAGTCCTTGTGGAAAAAAAATGATTTGTTGAGACGGAAAAAAAGATATCAAATTTCTACCAAGATAACTAGAAGTTCCAGTTAATAAGAATCCTAATGAGCCTAAAAAAACGATAAAAGCCCAGCAGAAATTACTTATTTTTCGAGATCCCACTCTAAGTTCTATCCATATATGTTCTGATCGCCAACTCATACTTTACTTGATTCGATTTCAATTGCATTTTTTTTGGAATTGAGAGAATAGTCCAAATAAATTTGAATTTACTCTTTGTTGTTGTTTCCGAAATAACTTTCATCAACTAGCACTATTTTGATATGAATCTTTAGAAGTAATTTATCAAATTGGTTAGATCTAAAATAATAACCTCCTTCTTATACGATCCTACTATGGATATGAATATATAGAGATATACTGACTTTTCATTTCAGACATCCACGTATCCTGTTCTATTTTCTTTTCAAATAGATAGAATACATTTACCCATATATCATTTTATACATGTAGAAAAGTTTTAAAAAAGTTATGTTCAGAGAAAGACGCATCTTATATCATATTCCACTAAATGAATATTTGTGTTATGATACAAGTCTAAGTTTTGAAAAATGAAAAAAAAAAATCTATATTCTATATATAGATGAGATTTGGTCTTCTCGGATCTAACCAATCTTGTTGTTTTGAATATGAAGAGATAACGAAGCCATTGCAATTGCCGGAAAAACTAGGCCTACTAAAGGCACAAAAACAGAGGGAAAGAGGAGAGTTGTCATAGAATGGGTACCTCGATTTACTATTTGTACCTGTTATTATTATATTGTTATAAAAATATCTTATAATAATTATATCTAAGAATTATAGATATAGAATAAAATTCGCAAATGATAACAAAAAAATTCTATTTTCTATTTATTATTATTTACTATTTATATTTATTGGATTTTTATCCTATTATAGATATTATGGAATCCCTCTTTTCCTATTAATTCGTATATATCTAATTCTATTTATATATTAATTTTGATCATAAATTATTAATCTAAATTAATAGAATTAACAATTATTAATTTGAATTATTCAATTGTAAATGTCAAATTATTCAAATGAAACTGGATTTCGAATTAATATAGAAAAATATAGATCGAAGTGTCTATCTAAGCGAGTATATAGAATAAATAGTTCAAGGAATGCATAACTAAATAAATGGACTTATTCATCTTTTGACATGAATGATATGTATAATAATTTCTTTTTTATACAATTAAATCTTATGTCAGCAAAAAAAGTCCCATCCTTCGTATTTTTACCTTTGATTCCGATAAACTAACTACTTTCTTATTTACTAATAAGAAAAGAATTGAACTTAATATTCTACTTTTATTTGTACT